TCATAGAATCTAGTTAGAGCAAAACAAAAAAAAATCTTGATTTTTTTTTTTCGAGTGATCCAATCGTGCGATACTTTTTTTTCTTATTATTCGAGGTATTAAGTGAATGAATCTACTAAAAAATCTAATAAGTTCAAATTAAACTAAAAAAAGTAAAAGTTATTATAAAGAAAAATAGACGATTGCTTTTCGTTCTAAAAAAAAATGAATTCGATACAAATAAATAAATAATAAATGAACTAAAAGATAAAAGATAAGGATCAAAATATAAATGATTTTACAATTTTATTCCGTAGTGATTTCTATAGTGTAGCGATTCAAAGAGAGTTTCTTTGAATGAAATTAAGTTATACAACACAGTTCTTATTATTAATATATATATATTTATTATATATATATTTATTGGTTTGAAATTTGATTCCTCAAGAGTTGTCCAACGAATCTCTTGATTCGGAATCGCGGGAGGATAGATGGATGTCATAGATGATGAATTGATTTCTTTTTCTACCGATATCACTCTATTTTGTTAGTGCCGTCTATAATCTATAATGATAATATCATTATAGATAAATGATTAAAAAAAAAACTTTCAATTGAATTTATTCTTTCAAGTGGTTTTTTGCTTATCCTTCTATCTTTAAAAAAATTAAACTTAGGGAAGTGCTTTACAAACATATGTATAAAAAAATAGTTTATTTAGCCCCTTCATGCTTACTATAACTAGTTATTTCGGTTTTCTACTAGCAGCTTTAACTATAACCTCAGTTCTATTTATTGGCTTGAGCAAGATAAGACTTATTTGAAATTAATTGAATGAACAATTCATAAAAAAAAATTTCTACAGCATTCTATTCCTTAGAGAAATGGAACTTTTAATATCACAAGAGATAATATCATAAGAGATATATATTATTAATATAAAGAATAGAAATATATAGATAAAGAGAAATGGAACTTTTAATATCACAAGAGATAATATCATAAGAGATATATATTATTAATATAAAGAATAGAAATATATAGATAAAGAGAAATGGAACTTTTTGTATCACTCACCATTACCATTACTTTATTTCATTTTATTGGAGGTTCTTATGCCAGTTGGTATACCAAAAGTACCGTTTGAATATAGTTTTGATGACGATAACGAAGAAGACGAGAAAATAGAGTGGCTTGATATATACACCCGACTTCATCGAGAAAGAATACTTTTTTTAGGTCAACCCATTAACGATCAAATAGCAAATACTATTATCGGTCTTATAGTATATCTTACTATAGAAGATCCGCATGAAGATATTAATTTGTTTATACAATCTTCTGGCGGATTGATAGTTCCTGGACTAGGTATTTATGACATGATAAACCATGTGGGCCCAGATGTAAGAACAATAGGCCTAGGGCTAACCGCTTCAATGGCATCTTTTATCCTGTCCGGAGGAGCACCGAATAAACGTATATCATTCCCGCACAATAGGATATTGATGCACCAACCTTTTTTGGATCTTCCTGAGGAGGCGGATTTGGACCTAGGAGATTTGGAGGCGGAAATGGAAGAATTATTAAGACTTCGCGAAATTATTGTGGAAGGTTATGCAAAAAGAACGGGCAAACCCGTAGAGATTATAAACGAAGATATTGAAAGGGATTGTTTTATGACACCACAAGAAGCCCAAGCTTATGGAATTATTGATAGTATAGGAGCATCCTCTAGGGAATTGCGATTTGATAACTTTCAATCTGGATTTGATGACTCTGCAGTTGAAGCTGAATCTGATGTTGACAAATCTTAATTTGGTAAATTCAAATCTGAATAACAAATAGCAGAAATTTGAATCTCAAATCGCAATTTGAGATTCAAATTTCTTACCAGGGTTAAATATTCTATTAATATTCTATTAATATAGAAAAATTTCATAATTAATAATTATTCGGCCTGGTTAGGATCGATCTAAACCAACCCATTATGCATATTATGTTATGCATACGAGTTCGACATGCCAACTAGTGAACAACTTATTAGAAAAGCAAGACAGCCAATCAGAAAAGCTAGCAAATCCCGCGCTCTTAGGGGATGCCCGCAGCGCCGAGGAATATGTATTAGGACGTATGTGTGACTCGTTCAGATCGTGAGCTGGGACAAAAGAAAGAAAACAATTTTTACACTATCCGTGATCAGTACAGATGAATAGGATAGAATGGAAGAGCCCCTCCACTATCTAAAAAAAAAGATCTGTCAATCATATCCTTCTATTGTTTAGAAAATTTATGGTTTACTTTGGTGCAAATAAAATCACCTCAATTTTGAATTTCAAATGAGAAAGAATTCCCCAATAGTAGCAAATAACTATCTGTTAAGCGGGGGAAATCTTATTTAGATTAAAAAAAAAATGAAAAGGCCGAAAAAAAAGGCTCCTACCCTTGCAAGAACGGACTAAGAGGGTCAGCTAATCAGCAAATCTTCATAATTAATACCGTTACTGTATAGATGGATCCCGTTGTGAAAGAAAGACCTATTACTGGATAATTCATGGGTCGAGCCAAAGAGTGTAAACTGTACAAGTTAACAATAGCATTGATTAAATGAGGGAAAGGGCTCCGGTGTATAGAGAAGACCTCACCGTTTAAGAAGTAACCATAGAAACGAAGGAACCCACTATTTCTTTATCCATTTCTATTTATTTACTATGTTTTTGTTTGATACCTAGTATCAATACAATTTCTTTTTTTTTCTAGGAATTTTGCCTATAAAAAAATTGTGGTTGGGAAGGTTATAATAGCAAAAGCCGTTGGAATTATTATTTTATACATTGGAAGAATCCATTTTGTCATTATAGAAAGGGAAAAAAAAGAATGACTGAAAGAAAGGCAATCCATTAGTTATTCATCAAAGTTTCGTTTATTCAATGACCAGAACTAGACGAGGATATATAGCTCGGAGGTGTAGAACAAAAATGCGTTTATTCGCATCAAAATTTCGCGGGGCTCATCCAATACTTATTCGAACTATTATTCAAGAAAAAATAAGAGCTTTGCTTTCGGCCCATCGGGATAGAGATAGGCAAAAAAGAAATTTTCGTCGTTTGTGGGTCACTCGGATAAATGCAGTAATCCGGGAAAATATGGTATCCTATAATTATAGTCGATTAATAAACAATCTGTACAAGAGACAGTTACTTCTTAATCGTCAAATACTTGCACAAATAGCTATATTAAATATGAATTATCTTCATATGATTTCCAATGAAATAAAAAAAATAAGTATATTGCGGGGAATCCATCGTAATGTTTTACATGGAATTCCCCCGAGAAGGAATTACGGGAAGGTAGAATAGAAATTAGTATGATAAAATATCATGATAATATGATCAAATAGTCAAACTGAGAAAAAACATAACATAACATTCAATAAAAAAAAATCTTTATTATTCTTAATTCTTACCCAATTCGTTTTTTTTCTTACGACACGACAATCAAATCTGTATTTTCGTATTTTTCGAACAAAAACATCAATCCACGTTTGAGTTCGGATTGGATTTTTTATTCAATTGAAGAGTAAGCCTATTTTTTGTTAATTCTACGGCCAGTAGTTTTAGCGACATAACCTTTCTTTTTGTTGATTCTACGACCAGTAGTTCTAGCGACCAACTTTCTTTTTCTTTTTTTTAATTGTTTTGGATTATTACAAAAAGGTAACAAAGATAAAATACGAGCTTGTTTTATAGCAATAGTCATTAATCGTTGTTGTTTTAAAGTCAATCTATTCACCCGTCTAGATAATATTTTTCCTTGTTCACTAATAAATTTACTAATTAAACTTATGTTTCTATAATCAATTTGATCCCCCGATTGGATCGGCCTACGAACAGATCGTTTAGACTTAAGAAAAAATCGCTTGGATTTATACATGCTTTGTTTATTCCTTATTTCAAAAAATAATATTTCGTTTTATTGGATCAATAATAATAATGATTTTTTATTTATAAAGAGGATTTTGCTTGTTTATAGTTCAATATCAAAATTGAATATATATTTACATACTATATTATATATTAACATAAACATACCATATTTTAATATGTCCTTTTTAATCTTTTTTGTAAAGGTGACACGCAGGTCATAGGTTACATCTATTTCTTTATCTCCCCATGAATCGTATGTTTGTAACAATAGGGGCAGAATTTTCTCAATTCCAATCGATTAGACGTATTGTATCGATTCTTTTGAGTAATATATCTGTGGATGCCTTTTGATTTCTTATTAACAGTGTTTCGAACACAACTAGTACATTCTAAAATAACCCTTACTCTGGTATCTTTACCCTTGGCCATGAACCTCCTTTGGTTTTTTTATTTACTCAACTCTTATATTTTACGATCCGAAGCGAAGAATAAAGACAGGAAAAAATCTAAGTTGCTAACTCGAAATCAAATTAGGAAGGATTTCGTACAATTTGGTAATAATTAAATAAGTAATACAATGATTTTCAACTATATTTAGTTTATAAGTTTCTATTTTAGATTAGAATCGCAGTACAGTATTTCGTTTAAACATCTTGTATGATACTGTTACCCAACTACATTTCCACTTCCGTTCTCTTTATTTAATTGAAGTAAATTTACTTAAAACCTGGACCCGAGTTCCGAATTTCACTGAGGTTGAATCCACTTTTATTCTTTCTCTTTTATAACTTATTCTAATAAATAAATAAAGAGGGGGGGGTAGTAGTCACAGATATTTAATTGTATCTATAATCTTCTTCACCCCCCCCCGTGTTAATAACTAGAATGAAAAAAGGGAGAATGTCAACGCATCTGGGAAAAAACGATTTATTTCTATCAATAGACCTGCTAAAGACCCGAACCATAAAGTACTTATTACCGGTGCCACAGATAGATATGTTTTTAGATCCCGCATTTGAAATCCTCCTTATTTTTTTTGTAATATATAAATAATGGTAATACATATACGATCAGATGTATATGTAGTTAAAGGCAAAC